TCGCACTCCTTTATGAAAGAGTAGAATGAGAAAGCTAATGAATCTTGAAATCCATTGATAAAAGAAAAAATAGGATAAATACTATGGTTAGGGAATAAAGGAGGGTTTGGGGATAGAGGGACTTGAACCCTCACAACTTATAAAGTCGACGGATTTTCCTTTTACTAGAAATTTCATTGTTGTCAGTATTGACATGTAGAATGGGACTCTCTCTTTATCCTCGTCCGATTAATCCTCTTTTTAAAAGATCTCAAAAACAATGAATTGAAGGATTTGATTACTCAATATTCGAGTGGAATGGATTCACAATAATTCTAATAAAAATTCAGAATTTTATATTTCATAATCATTCCTAATTTCATTCTAAAAAATAAATAAAGAACCTATATTATGATATGGGTTCTGTGATTAATCGTTTGCTATGTCAGTATCTATACGTGTGTATTAGATGTATAAAGCCCTTCTTTCTCAAATTTAGAGGGAGTTTCATTACCAACACAACGTAATTACACCTCGATTCGTTAGAATAGCTTCCATTGAGTCTCTGCACCTATCCTTTTCATTTGGGTTCTAGTTTGAGAACCACTTGTTTTTTCAAAAAAGGGATTTGGCTCAGGATTGCCCATTTTTCATTCCAGGGTTTCTCTGAATTTGGAAGTTACCACTTAGCAGGTTTCCATACCAAGGCTCAATACAATCAAGTCCGTAGCGTCTACCGATTTCGCCATATCCCCATTTTACTTTTTTTTTCTTTGAAACCCGGATTCCTTGTGTAATTTCTTACATCTCTTAGTTTTTTTTTTTTGAATCATTGAATTCATTATTCGACCTAGTCTAGCAGCTCGTCTCTATTCGAGAGACCCTGCTTATTGCAATTCAGAATTGCATTGATTCTACTGTTGATATATTTGCAATTCAATCAGAATCAATATATCCAAAAGTTTTTCTCTCTCTCCCCCCCCCTCCCTCCTTTTTTAGAGTATTCTAAATCATACTATAACGCTTGATATTCATTCTTTTTTTTTCTAATCAGAATTTGCAATTTCATTTGTTATGATTCTATCTTTTCCTTAGTGAAATATTAATCCTTAAATTATTAACAAATAAAAAAAAAAACAAAATATTTCAAAAAATGTATATAATGGTCGAATGAAAATGCAAAAAGATTCGCATTTTCTCTTTATTATTCATATAGATTATTCTTTTCTATGTATTATATTAGATTATTCGTACAAGCCGTATCAAATTGAAAATATCTAAACTAAAATCCAATTCAATATAGAAATTGGAATAGATTCTATTATAAAAATAGATTTGCGAGTTAGAGAAATAAAAAGTTCAATATATTCTATAATCCTATTTAAGAATATCGTTTAGTTAAGCATATCAAGCTAACTTTAGCTTTATGAAATTCTAGTATTTTTTTTTTTCTAATTCTAAGTAGAATCTCAAATTTTGAACTAGTTAATAACTAAGATTAATAATTAAGATCTTTTTGGATTTCCTATATATATTTCTATTTGTTACACTATTTCTGTTATGTAAGCCCACTTAGCTCAGAGGTTAGAGCATCGCATTTGTAATGCGAGGGTCATCGGTTCAAATCCGATAGTCGGCTTTTTTCTCTATCGATGTTCCATGAACAAGAATCTCTTTTTTTCTCCGAATTAAATGGAAAATCCCAGGGTCCATTATGTCGTTCTACCTTACAATTTTGCTAGATACAAAACATTAAAATAAATAATATATATATAAAAAACCAGATGTTGATGAAATTCCATTTTTTGTGGTACTTTAGTAGATTTTATTCTGTTTATCCTTTAGTTTAATTCAGTTTTAATTTCGATGTATTCTGTAATGTAAATACAATGAAATTTATTGTGTAAAATGGAATTTCAATAAAAAAAAGGAGTCTTCATGTCCCGTTATCGAGGACCTCGTTTAAAAAAAATACGCCGTCTGGGAGCTTTACCAGGACTCACTAGAAAAACGCCTAAATCCGGAAGTAATCTGAAAAAAAAATTCCATTCTGGGAAAAAAGAGCAATATCGTATTCGTCTTCAAGAAAAACAGAAATTGCGTTTTCATTATGGTCTGACAGAACGACAATTACTTAGATATGTACATATCGCTGGAAAAGCAAAAAAGTCAACAGGTCAGGTTTTACTACAATTACTTGAAATGCGTTTGGATAATATTGTTTTTCGATTGGGTATGGCTTCAACCATTCCTGGGGCCCGGCAATTAGTTAACCATAGACATATTTTAGTTAATGGTGGTATAGTTGATATACCAAGTTTTCGTTGCAAACCCCGAGATATTATTAGTACGAAGGATAACCAAAGATCAAAACGTCTGATTCAAAATTCTATTGCTTCATCCGATCCGGGCAAATTGCCAAAGCATTTGACGGTTGATACATTGCAATATAAAGGACTAGTACAAAAAATCCTAGATAGAAAGTGGGTCGGTCTCAAAATAAATGAGTTGTTAGTTGTAGAATATTACTCTCGTCAGACTTGAACTTAGCGAAAAAGGAAAGGTTCATAGAATTTTTTTCCCCTTCCCCTTTCCCCGAACTAAATCGACCTAAGGCTCTTAATTCGTATTTTCCCATTTACCTAGCAGAAATAGAGTAACCTTAGGATCTTTTTTCTTTTTTGTTATTTCCTCTATGTGTATTTTACATACCAAAGTAACTTGCTTTAGAGAATTTCTATTAAATAAAGGTATTATTGCTGAACTAAAATAAATTGTTATTTGATTTGATACATTGTAATTGGTAACGTTGATGAATTAAGAGAAACGGAAAGAGAGGGATTCGAACCCTCGGTAAACAAAAGTCTACATAGCAGTTCCAATGCTACGCCTTGAACCGCTCGGCCATCTCTCCTACATAATCTTATTATGGAAAATAAACTGAGTGAATAGCGAGTTTTCATATTCCTGCTGTACAGGTACAGCCACAACCACTCGTGGATTCCATGGCTCTATTGGAAAAATTCTTTTTTTTATCTAAGTGTAAAGGTCCTTTATTTATTTTTTTTTTTACTAGGAATTTCAGTCCCTCAAAAGTTTTTCTTTGGGGAAAACCAAAATAAAAAGAGAATAGATAAATTCTTATTATTCCATAAGAAAATAAAGGAACCTTAGAATTCTATTTGCATAAGGTACTTTACGCCATACAATCTAAACAAAAAAAGGTATGGGATAATTTTTAAAACGCGAAATAGCTGATGAGAGAAATTGTTGTTGAGAAATAGGAAAGTGGAATGAAATCCAATCTTACTCAAATATTTCATATCTCTTCTTGCCCAAACAGAAGGAAAAGGAGACAATTTGAGCTGAGCGGAAAATCCATACCTCTCTTATCCATTTAGAGCATATGGATCGATTCAAATGTTTTTATGTTATTTTGTGATAGAATGAAAAGAATTCTATATAGAATGGATTGGGAATTATGCCTAGATCCCGTATAAATGGAAATTTCATTGATAAGACCTCCTCGATTGTAGCCAATATTTTATTGCAAATAATTCCGACAACCTCAGGGGAAAAAAAAGCATTTACTTATTATAGAGATGGTGCGATTTGACTCTTTTTTTTGTTTTTTTCAGCCCTACCTGCATCTCCAGTCTTACGAGAAAGAAAGGGGGTTCGCATAGAGAGAACAAAATTAGTAAAGGAAACCCGCGCTTGAGGAAGGTGAGGTGAACTAACAATTCCTTCTGTCGTGTATCCTCGATTGATGTGGCCTTAGATGCTTCAATTGTAGATTTGAGTATTGAGCGAAAGGTTACACCTACAGGATAGGTTCTGTATTACAGGCCAATCCTACTCTACTAGGACCAATAGGCAGCATAGGGGAGAAAAGCACTACACCTCGAAATAGGAATCAACAACAGAAAAACTTTGTTAGAACTTAACCCTTTCCTGATCGGTATCAGGGTTGGGAAAAATGGTTGGGATAGCAAACAACCATCAGGTTTGTACTTTGGATACCCTTATAACCATCAAAGGTCGTTGAAGTGGCTAATTCCTCTAAATAGGAGGCGTTGAGAACAAAGAAATTCCTGGAGCTATCGTTTTCCTCTAGCATTAATAGAATTCATTGGTGTTAAGAAAAATCTCTTGGGGAAAGGTTGGCTAGAGATTTCTTGGAAAAATACCAGCCCCTTTCGGTCCATAATGAGTGGGACTAATTCTATTTTCATTCTATAGATTTTTTGCTTAGTACTATGTACAGAAGGGAGGAGCCGTATGAGATGAAAACCTCATGTACGGTTTTGGAACGGAGATTTTTTGAATAAAATGAACGACCGTAACGGATGTTGGCTCAATCCGAAGGAAATTATGCGGAAGCTTTGCAGAATTATTATGAAGCTACGCGACTAGAAATTGATCCCTATGATCGAAGTTATATACTATATAACATCGGCCTTATACACACAAGTAATGGAGAGCATACAAAGGCTTTGGAATATTATTTCCGGGCGCTAGAACGAAACCCCTTCTTACCGCAAGCTTTTAATAATATGGCCGTGATCTGTCATTACGTGCGACTATCTCCACTATAGAAAGAAGAAAAAAAGATGAAATTTTCTAGTAAATACTAGAAAAAGGGCTTTCTACATAGGGATCGTCAAAACAATGATTTTGCCCTATCAGCTGTAGGAAGGAAGAACACTTCACGAGAATCAAAATAAGAAGAAAATAGAGCCTATACTACTACTCTATGGATAAAGTCTCAAATTGATAAAGAAAGCACCGTAAAGATCAATTAGTGAGCGACTGGGTCGATACAACTAAAAAAAAACTGCTTAATTATACCAGGATCTGGGGCAAAATTTAGGAATCTGCTTATGTAATAGAGCCGATCCACTAAAGGATTAAGCAGCGGTGTAGTATCAGATCCCAAAGATAGTAAGTTCTTTTTTCTTTCTTATGGGAAAAAGTCTTTTTCAAGGATTCTATAGAAATTTCATATATGAAAGACACGAAACCGAGATAGTTACCTTTCAGAAAATTCGAACGAAGGATATAGGTCTATCTATGCTCCATTCTTCTGAAGGTGGGAGAAAAGATCAGACTGATTATTGATCAAAATTAGGGTTTGAAACTTAGGTAATACCTTCTTCTGCTTAACCCAAGAAGAAATTGGATCGATTTTTGAGAAATCGAATTCAGTTAAGATAGGGGAAATTAAGATAGCAATTTCAGAGCCGTATGAGGTAGGAAACTCTCAAGTACGGTTCTAGGGGAAGGAACTGCCTATTCCGACCGAGGAGAGCAGGCCATTCTACAGGGTGATTCGGAAATTGCAGAAGCTTGGTTTGATCAAGCTGCTGAGTATTGGAAACAAGCTATAGCGCTTACTCCGGGAAATTATATTGAAGCACAAAACTGGTTGAAGATTACGAAGCGCTTTGAATTTGAATAAAACCACTCTCCATTTTCCTAAAATGGGTGATTTGGTTGTTGATCCATTAATCAAATAATTTTGGTAGGAAGATCAAATCAAGAATTTCATTATATCTCTTTCTTCTACCTTCGATTTTATATCATATTTCATAAGGATAAATAATAGGGATAGGCTCTCGAACAGAAGTAATAAAGCAAATAAAAAGGGGCAATATAAATATTCCTACCTAATATATCAGGATTCTTTTTTTTTTTTAATTCTAATGAGTTTCTTAGAATTTGGAATCGAATCAAAATATTTTTATTATGCTCACTCAAGGAAATTTATTATGCTCACTCAAGGAAAGTAGATGTAGATAGGGGCTTATACCTTAAAAAAAAATACACTAGCTTCTTAAATTAAAACGCAAAAAAATATTTTTTTGTTACGTCGGGAAATAATTATCCAGGATAACCAATGTCCGTTAGGCACCTAATCCTTATGTCATAATAGATCCGAACACTTGCCTCGGATTGACTTCAATATATAATTGCTCCAGTGAATAACTAAAAAAAAAAAATATATATATAGAAGGGCGGTAGATAGTAAAGAAAAGGACTAATCATAATATCTATCCTTCAAAGATTCACTAAAAAGACAGTTGGCGGGTCTCTTTGTATGTCTTGTCCGGAAAGAGGAGGACTTAATGATTATTCGTTCGCCGGAACCAGAAGTTAAAATTGTTGTGGATAGGGATCCTGTAAAAACATCTTTTGAGGAATGGGCCAAACCCGGGCATTTCTCAAGAACAATAGCTAAGGGCCCTGATACTACCACTTGGATCTGGAACCTACATGCTGATGCTCACGATTTCGATAGTCATACCGGTGATTTGGAGGAGATCTCTCGAAAAATCTTTAGTGCTCATTTCGGTCAACTCTCCATTATCTTTCTTTGGTTGAGTGGCATGTACTTCCACGGTGCCCGTTTTTCCAATTATGAAGCGTGGCTAAGCGATCCTACTCACATTGGACCCAGTGCTCAGGTAGTTTGGCCAATAGTAGGGCAAGAAATTTTGAATGGTGATGTAGGCGGGGGTTTCCGAGGAATCCAAATAACCTCCGGTTTTTTTCAGATTTGGCGAGCATCTGGAATAACTAGTGAGTTACAACTCTATTGTACGGCAATCGGTGCATTGATTTTTGCATCGTTAATGCTTTTTGCTGGTTGGTTCCATTATCACAAAGCCGCTCCCAAATTGGCCTGGTTCCAAGATGTAGAATCCATGTTGAATCACCACTTAGCGGGGTTATTAGGACTTGGTTCTCTTTCTTGGGCAGGACACCAAATCCATGTATCTTTACCAATTAATCAATTTCTTGACGCTGGAGTTGATCCTAAAGAGATACCACTTCCTCATGAATTTATCTTGAATCGTGACCTTTTGGCTCAACTTTATCCTAGTTTTGCCGAAGGAGCAACCCCCTTTTTCACCTTGAATTGGTCCAAATACGCAGAATTTCTTACTTTTCGCGGAGGACTAGATCCAATAACCGGTGGCCTATGGTTGAGCGATATTGCGCACCATCATTTAGCTATTGCTATTCTTTTCCTGATCGCTGGTCATATGTATAGGACCAACTGGGGTATTGGTCATGGGCTTAAAGATATTTTGGAGGCTCATAAGGGCCCATTTACAGGACAAGGCCATAAGGGTCTCTATGAAATCCTAACAACGTCATGGCATGCTCAATTATCTCTTAACCTAGCTATGCTAGGCTCTACAACTATTGTTGTAGCTCATCATATGTACTCTATGCCCCCCTATCCATACCTAGCTACTGACTATGGTACACAACTTTCCTTGTTCACACACCACATGTGGATTGGCGGATTTCTAATAGTCGGTGCTGCTGCACATGCAGCCATTTTTATGGTAAGAGACTATGATCCAACTACTCGATACAACGATCTATTAGATCGCGTCCTTAGACACCGCGATGCAATCATATCCCACCTTAACTGGGTATGTATATTTCTAGGTTTTCACAGTTTTGGCTTGTACATTCATAATGATACCATGAGTGCTTTAGGCCGTC